GGACCCCTTAACTATTTAACTATTAAGGGATTAACAGAACGAATCACACTTTTACCACTAAACTATACCCGCTACAATGTGATTATTGTACATAAATGTATCTTTTGTCGAACAAAAAAATTGGCCATAATAATTAAGAAGATAGGATCATAAAAGAATCATGAAAATTAGAGCGTTGACGTGCTTTGTTCAAGGAGCCCGATTAAATTAGGGAAAGAGGATTCATTTAAATAACTAAATAACACTTTTTTGTCTTTTGATGGGGGTGCTTTGACATTGACAGATACGGCTCGATAATGTACGCCAAAACATAAAATTGTGCAAGAATATATGGTTCCATTCTTTCTTTTTTTTTTATTCCAGTAAAATAAATGGAATAAAACTGGAATAAAAAAAAGATCAAATAATTAAGAAATGACACTTTGATTGTATTCTGTATCATAGGAATCGAAATAGTCTTTATTATGATTGTTGTTGTTTCAATAACAAGCATTTTTTTTTCATTTTTCAAAAAAAAATAAATCATTTTTTCTATGATTCATTGGAACAAAAAAGGCCCAGCGAGGTACTGACCAGGCCGGGCTGTGGAATTAAAAAAAGCTCTTGCAGACGAAATCAAAGAGGTACTTTATATTATATATTTAATATTTATTACTTATAATATATTTAATATATAATTTATTACTTATAAAATATATTATTATTTAGGTATTTATAATTATATAAATTATAACTTATATATATATTAATTTCTATTCATTGGAATAGTGAATGGAATAGTGAATTGGAGATATCTCTTTCGAGCCCTTACTTTATCTCAATGGAATTACTTTTATTTTCGATATTTTTTATATTTTTATATGTCTAGATACTAGATAATAGATAATTATATATAATAAAATATAAAATAATAATATAATAAATCAAAAAAAATAAGAGGTATAAAAGAAAGAAAGACTCTTTTTTCAAACCTTGCTTTTTGTGTAATGTAACATAGTAATTATCCTTTTTCGATTGGGGGAGATGGCTGAGTGGACTAAAGCGTCGGATTGCTAATCCGTTGTACGGGTTTTTCGTACCGAGGGTTCGAATCCCTCTCTTTCCGCTTTTGTCAATGACTTGGTATTTGTTATTTATCTTTCAATTTCGACGAGTCTTTTTTTTATTTAATAGTTAAAGATGTGGAATAGATAAAATCCTAAGAACATTTAAAAATCGAGCAAGGAAAACAAAAACTTTCTTTTTTATTCTTCACGTCCAGGATTACGTCCTGGATCATTAGATAGGAATCCGAAGATAAAGAGAGAAACAAAGAATATCACTACTGTGTAAACAAATAGTTTGAGAGTAAGCATTACACAATCTCCAAGATCATTTTTTTGGAAAAAAAAAAGAGAATAGATTCTCCATTTTTATACCACACATACCTCATTTTGACACCAAAAAATGGTTTTTATAAATCTAGAAATAGAAAAGAATTTTCAGAAATTCATTTGTAATGTAATATGAGTCAAGTCTTTCATTACCAAAATTTTTTTTATACCCACAATATATAATTGTGGGGTACTCTAATAGGTTCTTTCAATGTAAAAAAAGGGTTCAAATTAGTAAATGGGGTGATCTCCAGACTTATCGTGGCGATACAAGAATTTCAATATTTGAATCGAAGCTTTATACTATACGACTTATCTGATCTTATCAATTGTTAGAATTTTTTTTTTAGAAAAAATCATGAATTTTTCTAGGACAGTATTCAAGATCTCATCGAAAACTTACAGCAGCTTGCCAAACAAAAGCTAAGAGAAAAAATAGCAGAGGTATTACTGGCATAAAATCTACGATTGGATTCAAAAAAGAGTAGGCCTCGGGCAATTTGGCGAAGAAAAAACTATTTGAAAAAAGAGCAGAATTAAACCGGATACAGATCAAACTAAAGATATTAAGCATAACAAACGTTTTGTTTTTTTGTTTTGTTCTTGAAGATAATTGTATTTATTTTGATTGAGTTATTAATATGAGTTATTGTTATTAATAATTAATAATATATAATGTTATTTTTTTTTTTTTTTTAGTTTAAGTTATATAAAAAAATGAGTAAAAACTAAAAATTAAAAAAGGGTAGACCAAAAACTTTTCTTTGATTTGAACTAACTCAATTAAAAATACTTCAATTCTCAAATTAAAAGAGAATAGAAGAAATCATACTTTCATACAATATCTTAATTGAATTATATGTAATGATCAATAAATTTCGTTTAATTCTATATCTAAATGTATAAAAATCCTAGTAACAATCTATTCTATAGATATTTGGACTATAATTGACGAACAGCTAATAAGAATATTAGTGTTTATTAATGTCGAATATAAATATAAAATGGGGCGTGGCCAAGTGGTAAGGCAACGGGTTTTGGTCCCGGTATTCGGAGGTTCGAATCCTTCCGTCCCAGAGCATACCTATTATATATATCATATCAGATTATATATATCATATCAGATTATATATATCGTATCAGAATACCGATTTTCTATCAGAATAAAAGATTGGCTTTTTTTTTTTAATTTTAAACAACTTTCTCTTTTTTTTTTTTTTAAGAGTATAATAATATTGGATAGAATATGATTCTTTTTTCTTATAATGATTAATTCTTATCTGAATTATATCTTTTTCGAAAATTTAATCGTGTTCAAATAACACCAAATAACACACAGATGTAATTGAATTTATTTGTATCCAAGTAAGATGGGAGCATAGATCAAAAGAAAAGAGTTTTAATTAAAAAATGAAAATCGGGGGGCGGGCTTTTCATTCTATGTCCATACCGTTCATATTTAAATTAGTTACTCATAAAAATAAAAAAAAAAATAACTTATTTGTGTTATTTATTATTTCTAAATAAATTAGAAATAATAAATAATAAAGAAATAAAAAATATATATATGTGGGGGGTTAAATTAATTGAATTCTTGCTGAGACTTCTTCAGAAACTACCCATTCATAAAAGTATAGATTACTATGTACCGACCGAACCAATGATTATTCATGATTCCATAATTGAATCAATTACATACTGGTTACAGCAACCTACTAGATAAATGTTATGGTAAAACTTCGTTTAAAACGATGTGGTAGAAAGCAACGTGCGACTTGAAGGATATGGTCGGCTGTGGATTCTTACATCCACCATTTTTTTTATATTAATTATATAGGAATGAGGGTGCTCTTGGCTCGACATCGTTTGTTCTGTTCCACTAGAAAAACCTCATTTTTTGAGGGTTGCGATGTAAATAGTACATGATCATGATGGAGCTCGAGTAAAAAGTATTGATTCATTTTTTAGGGACATGGATCTAGGGTTAGTGTTAATTAATAGTTGAAACAACTTCGTAAGTATATTTTCGATATATAAATTGAAAGGATCCAATTCTAGCAAGTTTCAAATTCATAACGAAAATTTATTGGAATTGGTAAATTTCGATCAAAAGTGTATCACACGGGAATCAACCATTTGTATGATTCTTTGATATAAAGAAATTACAAAAATGGTATGTTGCTGCCATTTTTTTTAATGATTAAAGATCACCGAAGTAATGTCTAAACCCAACGATTCAAGGCAACGATAAAGAATCCTGGAACAAGTAAATACCGTTTTCAGTTGTCTCAAAAAATAGATCATAATGAAGAATCAAAATAAATTCTAAAGGAGACAGACAAAAAATGCGTGGTTAGAGACCGCTCAATAAAGGAAATGCCTAAAGGTTTTCCTTTGGATTATTTGAGAGTTATCCAACTTGAGTTATGAGAATGTGAATACGAATGCTTTTTTGTCTTTTTCGGGCAAGAATAAGGAATAAGAAAAAGTACTTAAATCATAGTTTAATTGATTTGATGATTTGATGGATCTATTTGACATTAATTATAAATTCTATATATAGACATAATTTCTAATTTTCTTGAGCCGTACGAGGAGAAAACTTCTTATACGTTTCTAGGGGGGGTATTATTCATCTACATCTATCCCAATGGGCGGTTTATCGAATCGTTGCAATTGATGTTCGATCCAGAAGAGAAGGAAGAGATCTTCGGAAAGTGGGTTTTTATGATCCGATAAAGAATCAAACTTATTTAAATGTTCCTGCTATTCTATATTTCCTTGAAAAGGGCGCTCAACCTACGGGAACTGTTCATGACATTTCAAAGAAGGCGGGAGTTTTTATGGAACTTTCTCTTAATTAACAGATGAAATTCAATTAATCAATTAATGAAATACAATAAATAACTAAATTTAAAGAGGGGGGTGACTTGTATATAACTTTGTATAACCTATTCTATACAACTCCCCCTCTTTTTAGTTATTACTACCATAACATTTATTATTACTACCATAAAATGTCGTCGTCGATAACGACAAAATTTTATTTTTATTTTAGTTATTTTAGTGAGATAAATTCATATAAGACAGATAGATAGACAAAAGATCAAGTGAATAAATGAATGAAGTAGTTGGATCTATACATATAAAATTTTACATTATCGCTAATTCAATAATGGTTGAATTTTCGTTGAAACTTTAACTTTATTTTTTTTTATTATTTTATTTCTTCATAAAAAAAACATGGGATTTAGGCTTGCTTTTTTTACTTATATTGATTGAGTAAACCCAATCAATATTTTTTTATACTTCTCTCCGAATTTTTTTTACGCCTATACCTTTTTGTATTTATCTTTATTAAATATGTAGTGCTAATTCAATACAAGTCATTAGTTTTTTTATTTTGAATTTATATTTTCATTTTATTATATTTATTATTTTTATTTTTATTATATTTATAATTTATATAATATTTATATATTTATTATTCTATTTATTAGATTTATATAATTTATATATTTATATTTTATATATTTATATATAATTTATATTATATTTATATATTTATAATATAATATATAATAAATTTATTATAGTTATAGTAATTAAATATTATATTGAATTTAA